TCAGTCATTATGTATTGAACAGATGAAAAAGCCTCTGTAACAGTCGGACGGTAGTAAAAAGTCATAGCAAAACCTGTAGCTACTTGTACTAAAAAACAAGTAAGTGTGATCCCCCCTAAACAATAAAATATGTTGACATGAGGAGGAACATATTTACTAGTTATATCATCTGCAATCGCCTGAATCTCGAGACGTTCCTCAAACCAATCATATACTTTATTGAGATAGGTAACCCAAAACCAGGAAACTCCCCTCGGAGAACCGTATATGAGAATTTCATCTCGTACGGCTCAAGCAGAAACATACAAATGTTGATTTCAACAGATATGTAATAGAAAGTTCAAAACTTCTTAGCTTAGCCGCTTGATTTACTCCGACCCAAAGATACGAAGTAAAAAAAATTGGAAATCTATTCTTTGTATTTTTTGTATGATAAGGCCTAAAAATATCAAGTTGGCTCATCCGTCTTTTTTGATGTTGATTATTACAGGCCTCTTGAATCTTCTCTTTCCTATTTATTTTTAATTTGATTTCTTGTTTTTTTTTGTAATATGTATTGACTCTTATTTAACTAAATATTTATCTTTTTTAACTATTATATATATATTTGGTATAGGAATTCACTTGTTGAGATCCCATGAATCAATTGAAACTCCAGATTCATACTAGAACCACGATGATTTAATAAAGCCAAGCCTCAAGTCAAGCTAAACTCAAGGGTTCTCTGAGTAAGAACACTTTCATAATCACTTATTCAATGAATGTATGTTATGACTCAACAAAATCTAGATCTAGAAAAGGAGTTGTCCTTCGGTAAAAAAAAAGTAAGTCTGAAAGAAGAAAAATCGTTTGATTTAGGAAATATTTATTTGAAATTTTTGGAGTCCGGTTTCGAGGTCCGAATATTAGTTATGAATCATAGTTTTCGTATTTCTTTTCTTGATCTATTCTATATTACATGGATTTCGTGTTCCAGATACTAGAATAATTATCCGACGAAATAGACTCATCTTGATAGAGATGACAGAACTATTCTCTGTATTATTAATAGGATCAATTATAACAAGTCACACACTCATATTCCGGAGATACCGAAACAAATAAATTCCACGGTCGAACTACCAGAATGGTCTAGAAATAAAAGTTTTAAGTTTAAGTAAAGTAATTTTTTTTTTTTTTTTACTAATACTTCATAGTTCTTATTAAAGTTAACTCATTGCAATTCCATCCAGTAAAATGGAAGAATTATAAATTTCCAAAATAATAGATAGAAATACCGCAAATAGGGCCATAGCGACCCCCATTAGTGGTGTAGTCCCCCAGCCCGGAGCTACTTTACCATATTCCGAATTCAGTGGTTTCAATAAATTCCCTACGGTAGTTCGTCTTGGCCCAGATCTAGAACTATCCTCAACGGTTTGTGTAGCCATAAATCCTATTTATTTAATCATTGGTTGAGATCTGTTGACTTTGTATACCATTTCGTTGTAGTTGTAAATAAACGATCTTATTATAGATCCATTGTATTGTGATCTTGAAATTGTCTAAAAATGGAAATAGCAACCCTAATCGCCATCTTTATATCTGGTTTACTTGTAAGCTTTACTGGGTACGCCTTATATACCGCTTTTGGGCAACCCTCTCAACAACTAAGAGATCCATTCGAAGAACACGGGGACTAGTTGAAGTAATGAGTCTCCCTACCCTATATGGGAGACTCATTACTTCAACTGAAATAATGAAAAATTATTTTACTTTTTTAGTTGGAACCTTAGGCGGTTCTCGAAAAAAGATAGCGAAAAAAATTATCCCTAAAGTAGAGACTAAAAGGAATGTATAAACCAATGCTTCCATAGATTCGATCGTGGTTTACAATTATAGCTTCCACACCTATTCATTTGGCATCATTTACCATATAGTATAAAATATAAATATAAATATAAAGAAAAGGAAAAGAAAAGATAGTGATTCAAGTCAAGATTTCTTAAGTACTCTAACCCTATGTCAAATAAAAATAAAAAAAAGAGGCGAAAGATACCAGAGCAATCTTGTATCAGACTACTTGTCTCCTCGTAGTTGGATCTCCTATTTTTTGGAATGCTCCAAATTCCACTTGAGCATCCAAATCTGGATCAATACCAGCAAAAACATCTCTGAACAAGGTTCTAGCGCCATGCCAAATGTGTCCGAAAAAGAAGAGCAAAGCAAACGTAGCATGACCAAAAGTGAACCAACCCCGTGGACTGCTACGAAAAACGCCATCAGATTTCAAAGTAGCCCGATCTAATTCAAAAATTTCACCTAATTGGGCACGTCTAGCATATTTTTTAACAGTCACAGGATCACTATAACTGACTCCGTTGAGTTCGCCACCATAGAACTCAACAGTTACACCTACTTGTTCAACACTATACTTTGATTCTGCTCTTCTAAAAGGAACATCGGCTCTCACAATTCCGTCTCCATCCACCAAAACCACCGGAAATGTTTCAAAAAAAGTAGGCATACGACGTACAAAAAGCTCGCGCCCTTCTTTATCTCTAAAGACAGGGTGCCCTAACCATCCAACAGCTATTCCATCCCCGTTATCCATTGACCCTGCTCTGAATAATCCCCCTTTTGCCGGATTATTACCAATGTAATCATAAAAAGCTAATTTTTCGGGAATTTTAGACCAAGCTTCCGATAAACTTAGATTTTCGTCTAGTCCGGCGCTAACTCTTCGGTATATTTCTTGCTGAAAGTATCCTTGATCCCACTGATAACGGGTGGGACCAAATAATTCGATTGGAGTTGTTGCTGAACCATACCACATAGTTCCAGCAACAACGAAAGCTGCAAAAAAAACAGCAGCGATACTACTGGAAAGTACAGTTTCAATATTGCCCATACGCAATCCTTTGTATAGACGTTGAGGCGGACGGACACTAAGATGGAATAAGCCCGCTAATATGCCCAATGTACCCGCTGCAATATGATGAGAGGCAATTCCTCCGGGAACAAAAGGATCAAAGCCTTCCGCGCCCCATGCAGGACTTACAGGTTGTACTTTTCCGGTTAGTCCATAAGGATCGGACACCCATATTCCAGGACCATACAAACCTGTTACATGAAATGCGCCAAAACCAAAGCAAGCCAATCCTGAGAGAAATAAATGAATTCCAAAGATCTTAGGCAAATCCAAAGAAGGTTTGCCCGTACGTTCATCGCAGAATATTTCTAGGTCCCAATACACCCAATGCCAGATAGCTGCCAAGAAGCACAAACCAGAAAACACAATATGTGCCCCTGCCACACCTTCATAACTCCAAATACCTGGATTCGTTATAGTTCCCCCTGAAATACTCCAACCACCCCACGAATTGGTTATTCCTAAACGAGTCATGAAGGGTATAACGAACATACCTTGTCTCCACATTGGATCGAGAGCGGGGTCAGAGGGATCAAAAACTGCTAATTCGTATAAAGCCATCGAACCGGCCCAACCAGCAACTAGGGCTGTATGCATTATATGGACCGAAAGTAATCGACCAGGATCATTCAATACGACAGTATGAACACGATACCAAGGCAAACCCATGGAAATACCCCTTTATCAAAAAAAAAACTAGACACTATGTCACTTTATTTTATCGCATTGGAATTGGAAAAGACTATACTATGTACCTAACTTTTCAGTAGATTCTGTATGAGAAAAGGTTAATATTTATTCCGTTTCATTGAAAATAAGGTAAAAATTCTGTTCGTAAGAACAAAGAGAAGCGGATCTATTCTATACCCGATAAGTACCAATACGCAATGGAAGGATTACTCCTACTTTCGGGAAACAAATACATAGATACTTGTTTATCATTCCAACGATTGATACATTAGTTAAATTTTCTCTTTATTCATTCTGTCTTACTCTATAAACCTTTCAATATAAACCTTTCAATCTATGTATAAAAATCTATGTATAAAATAAAATAAAGAGAAAAAGAGATAAAGATGATAAAACCGTTGTTACGTTTCCATATTAACGTGAAGTATAGTACTCAATTTTGTCTTTAAATTAATGCCCGTTGGTGTTCCAAAAGTACCTTTTCGGAATCCCGGAGAGGAAGATGCAACTTGGGTTGAGTTATAGTGCGACTTGTCAGACATATTGAGTCATATGGAATTTACCCGTTTTCTCCCCCGATCGAGATATCCTCTGTTTCGCCCAAGAAATATTGTATTGAGGGAAGCATCAATCATTCGGAGCGTGAAGTGTAATTAGATCAATTTATTTATATTTGCATTTTGGGATCCATATTATCAATTAGGAGGATTTATGGTTCACTTGGAAAAATAAAAATAAAGTATTCAGGCTCCGTTCAGAAAATACCAAATTGGTAATATAATATATGTATGATTATTACTTGTATTATAAAGGATTCTTATCCTTACTATATTACTATAAGTAAGATGAGTTACTATAAGAGTGATTTCAAACGTCCAACCAATAACCAACAGAATAGCATGATGAATACATCAAATAGTTGAGTTGGGAAAAGAAATGAAACGAATTGAAAAAAAAAGAAGTGGTACTGAGATTATTTGTCCTATATGTGCAAATAAAATTCGGACAGATCTTTTCCCGGAGTAGAACATGAACCTAAAAGAATTGCAAGGGCCCATTCAGGAACAAGAAAATTGCATCGTGATTTGAATATCGATGAAATAATACATCAATGAGAGAGATTAGTTCAATTTCAATAAGTTCAATAAATTCTTTTTTTTTATAGGTAAGGAAGCGAGAGCACATCTCATGTTTTTTGAAAAATGTAAGAAAAACGTTTTTTTTAGAAAAACCTATTAAGTTAAAGAAAAAAGAAATAGAACAAGAATCGACACATTGATTCTTTTTTCTCCGTTTCATTTTGATTTTGAACCGTATGCATCCAAAGGTGCGTGTACGGCTCCTAAAGGACTAAAGGATAGGATTTTTTTTGTCCTAATCAACCGACTTTATCGAGAAAGATTACTTTTTTTAGGACAAGAGGTCAAGGAGGAGATCTCGAATACTATTGTTGGTCTCATGGTATATCTCAGTATAGAAGATCAGACTAGGGATCTTTATTTATTTATAAACTCTCCCGGCGGATGGGTAATATCAGGAATAGCTATTTTTGATACTATGCAATTTGTAACGCCCGACGTGCATACAATATGCATGGGAATAGCCGCTTCGATGGCATCTTTCATCCTGGTCGGAGGAGAAATTACCAAACGTCTAGCATTCCCTCACGCTTGGCGCCAATGAGTTTTGATTTGAAAAAAAAAAGAAACACTATGCCTTCGCCATATTGAATATGAATAATAAGTAATAATAGCATGGCACTTCGAGTTCGATCTAAACAAACCATTATTTTATTTTATTGTTTTTTCATAACATGAGATTTTGTATCGAGATAGTAGTATGAAACAAAGAGTATTTCCGATTTGTTGATTTTATGTGTCGGGAGTACATTTCAGCGTCACAAACTTTTTTCTTCCACACCAGAAGTCTCTTTTTGATATTCATCTTATGAAAGAGTACGAAAAAAAATAAATTTTCCTTATTTGATCGTATCAGAAGGGAACTTTGGGATTGCTAAATCATAGATAAGATATCTATATAAAGCAACAGAACCATCATAGTATTTTTTACTCCTACGAAAGGAAGGGTGGTAAATGGATAATTCAACGATCTGAATCAGATAAATTCGATTTCTTCGATAGAATAGAAGAGAAGAATAAAGTAAATTCCGTTGCGGAGCCGTATGCAACATAGAAATGCCCGTACGGTTGTTCAATTCCATTTTCTTCTTTTTATTTTTTTTATCCTTTAATTTAGCCCAATCATGCGAGATAGAAGAACCTGTTATATCAATAACATTAGGTTAGGATTATGATTCATCAACCTGCTAGTTCTTTTTATGACGGAAGATCAGGGGACTTTTTCAGGGAAACGAGACAGATAGTGAAACTTCGCGAAACCCTCACAAAGGTTTATGTACAAAGAACAGGTATGCCTCTTTGGGTTGTAGCCCAAGACATGGAAAGAGATATTTTTATGTCAGCAACAGAAGCCCAAGCTCACGGAATTGTTGATCTTGTAGGGGCGGATCCCGAGGATTTCGAGGATTTATTATTGTAAATCTATTTCAAACCGTAATTGAATTTTCTGTGATTTTATATTGAATAGAAAAAATTGATAATTATTAATTATCAGATGAATTCTCAGGTTAAGATCGATCTAAACCAACCCATTCCATTCTAATTTCTAATTATATATACAACGTATATATAATTATATGACATGCCAACTATTAAACAACTTATTAGAAATGCAAGACAGCCAATAAGAAATGTTACGAAATCTCCCGCTCTTAGAGAATGTCCTCAGCGTCGAGGAACATGTACTAGGGTGTATGTGCGACTCGTTCAGATCATGAGAGTTCGAACAAATACAAATGAGAAAATTTTTCCAGTATTACTGAACGGCACCAATGAATAGAGTAAATGGAAAAGATTTTTCATATATCTATATTGTGTATTGTGTATGGAATTTATGGTTTTCATTGGTGTAAATCCAATCACCTAAATTTGAGATGAAAAGCAATTCCCCATAGGTAGTAAATAGTTATCCATTAAGCAGAGGAAATGGTATCATAAGAAGCAAAAAGATTATGCTCCCATTGTTAAAAGAACGGACTAAGAGGGTCAGTTACCTAGCCAACTTTCCTAATTAAATGCCGTTACTGTATAGATAACTCTTATTGTGAAAAGAGCTATTACTCTATAATTGATAATTGATGGGTAGAGCCAAAGAGTGTGAACTATACAAGTTCACAATACCATTTGATTAAATGAAAGAAGAAGCTCCGGTGTATAGAGAGGACCTCGCCGTTTAAGAAATAACCATAGAAACGAAGGAACCCACTTTTTTTAGTATCATTAGAATTTATTATTTTCAGGTGAAATGCCTGAAAGGAATAAAAAATGGTGGTAAGGAAGGTTATAGTAGCAAAAGCCATTCGAATTCATATTTTATATATCGGAATAATCCGTTTTGTTATTCATCGACCAAGGGGGATGGGGATAAAAGGATGGCTGAAAGAATAGAAATCAATTAGTTATTCATTAAGGTTTAATTTGATTCAATGACAAGAGTTAGACGGAGATATATAGCTCGTAGACGTCGAACAAAAATTCGTTTTTTTGCGTCAACCTTTAAAGGGGCTCATTCGAGACTTATTCGAACGATTACTCAACAAAAAATTAGAGCTTTGGCTTCCTCTCATCGAGATAGAGGTAGGCAAAAGAGGGATTTTCGTCGTTTGTGGATTACTCGGATAAATGCAATAACTCGTGAAAAGTCGGTATTGTATAGTTATAGTATATTAATACATAATCTGTACAAGAAGCAATTGCTTCTTAATCGTAAAATACCTGCACAAATAGCTATATCAAATAAGAATTGTCTTTACATGATTTCCAACAAGATCATCAAATCAAATTCAAATAAAGTACATGTACAGTAAAGGAATGATTGAAACGAAACAGAATTCCCCGGAGTGACTTCTCCGGGAAGATAGAATAAAAATCACTTAAAAAAAAATAAGTAATAGGAATGAACGAACATGTTTAAAAAAATGGGAATTTTTTTCTTTTAACACTGGAACCCACTCTTCTAGATTCTAGGCCTTTTCGAACAAAAAACACATCTGAGCTTGAGTTACAATTGGAGTTTGGAGTCAATTGAGGAGTATGTCTATTTTTTTTTTCTAGGACGAGTAATTCGAGTTCGGGGGATCGACTCCGATTTTTTATTCTTAAATAGTCTCTCATTATTAAGAAAGGGTAACAAAGATAAAATACGGGCTTGCTTTATAGCAATAGTAATTAATCGTTGTTGTTTCAAAGTCAATCTATTCACCCGTCTAGATAATATTTTCCCTTGTTCACTAATAAATCGACTAATTAAACTCATGTTTCTATAATCGAGTCGATCCCCCGATCTAATTGGGGGCAAACGCCTACGAAAAGAGCGTTTGGATTTGCGAAAAGATTGCTTGGATTTACGAAAAGATTGTTTGGATTTATCCATGGTTTATTCCTTATCTCTAAAATTCTATTTCTTTATTTTATTTACTTCAGATCCTACCAAAATAGGCTTTGATTTGTATGAATAATGTATACACATTATTCATATTCTATATTAAAAATTAAAATTAAATATATGTTAAGCTCTTTTTCTTCTTTGACTTGAAAAGAACACATGTGTTCCGTTCAATCTATTTCTTGATTTCCCCATGAATCGTATGCTTGTGACAATAGCGACAAAATTTTCTCAATTCTAATCGACCAGGCATATTGTGTCGATTCTTTTGAGTAATATATCTAGAAATACCCGGCGATTCCTTATTGACATCATTTCGGGCACAACCGGTACATTCTAAAATAACTATAACTCTTACATCCTTACCCTTAGCCATAAACCCCCTTTGAATTTTGTATCGGCTTAACTCTTACATTTTCGATCCGAGCTGAAGAAGAAAACAAAAATAAATTAAATAGAAGTTACTAACTAGAAATAGAATTTTCTAAAAATTTCGTTGCAATTATCATTAAATTCTTATTTATTCAAATTTAAAAATTAATATTAATGTAATTGTAATTAAGTAAAAATTTTCATTTTATATTTTATATAGTAATAAATTTTATTTTATGAAGTAATAATTAAGTAATACAATTTCTTTCTAACTATCAATTGTTCCTATCCTAAATCCACTAAATTATTATTCTTATTTAATTTAAGTATCTTCTTTCTCGCGGAACCCTCCCTAGACTGGATCCACATTTAAATTTTAGGTCTCCCAAATTCGATCTTCAATCTATCACATTTTTGTTGAGGTTCCATACACTTTTTTCTTTTCTCCCTATCCTAAAGCTAAGGAACTGAAATGAAAGAACTGAAAAAGGAGGGAGGAAATTCGAAATTTGAGTCATGTAGAATTGTATCTCTAATTTTATTCATTTCTTCACATAATCAATAACTAGAATCAAAAAAATGGGAATGACAAGGCATCCGGGAATAAACGATTAATCTCTATCAATAGGCCTGCTAAAGACCCAAACCATAGAGTACTTAGCACAGGTGCTACGGAGAGATATGTTTTTATATCTCGCATTGAAAATCCTCCTTTCCTATGGATTGTAATACATGTGTGTATATGGTCAGATGTTGTAGTTCAAGATCATTTGTATTTATTTTACACAGAATTCCGAACTAAATGCTAAAATAGATATGTACAATTAATCAATAGATGAGATTTTCATTTAATCCCCTGTTCCTGAACATTACTGATAAAACTTTTTTATACGTTAGGTTTCAGATGTATATAATTCTTATATTTATGATATGTATAAGATTTTCTTATATGAAACCAAAAGGAGGAGAAGAAATGATAAGAAAATTGTATATAGATGGAGGAAAAAATGAAGATATGGAAAACAAGACAGGTATTTTGTAGAATGAGACTGCCCGACAATTGAAAAAAAGGGATGTAGCGCAGCTTGGTAGCGCGTTTGTTTTGGGTACAAAATGTCACGGGTTCAAATCCTGTCATCCCTACCTATTACTTCTTCTATGGACAGTAACGAGGATTAATTGAGAACGATTCAAATTGTACATAATTTTCCGTTTTTTATACTATATGTATGCAAGATGCATTGGGGTAGATTTTTTTACAGTACAGTTGTATCCCCTGTCATAAACATAATAAAGCGCTCTTAGTTCAGTTCGGTAGAACGCGGGTCTCCAAAACCCGATGTCGTGGGTTCAAATCCTACAGAGCGTGAGTCAGTTTATTTGATGTCGAATCACAATAAAATATTTGAACAAAAAAAAAAAAAAAACAAAAAAGTTTAATTGCAACTTGCATTGGACCTCCTGCGGGAAGGAGGTCAATAAAAAAGAAATAAATATTACTCA